GACCGTTTCAACGTCAAAAACAACAAAAACTAGAGCAAACATGTAATAGCGGATTCGGAATTGTAACCAAGCGTCTCCCATGGGTTCTATACCTGATTCATAACTAGAGAGCTTCTCTGGTCCTTCACTAATTGGGGCTAAAACTCCGGAAATTACAAATGCCAAAATAGGAATAGCACCCGATATTATTAGAAATGCCCAGAAAATATCATATTCGTGAAGCAGAAACATAAATGGACTCCTATTAATATAGGTTGAATTATTCGATTTGAATTTCAATTGTAAATTCATCCAGAACTTCTTAAAGGAAAAGGGAACTTTTTTTTGATCAAATAAAACTACATAGTTTAGAGTTTGTTTGCGTTTAGAGTTTGTTTACCATGGTGCATGCCTTATTTTCATACAATGGAACCCCACTTACCATTTTTTTTTTATTCCATTTAGATATGGTATCGATATAGGATGTTCCCACCCAAAGAAAACTCTCTTACTTTATCTCGGTTTCTCTTTTTAAAAAGTAATTCAATTAAATACAAAAAAATAGTATAATTAGAATACTAATAAATAAGACTAATTATAGCGTAAGAAATCGTATTAGTATAACTATATTTTTCTAGTTCATTTTATATTATAAAAATATAAATATAAAATGCATTAATTTAATTCTTAATCCATTTCCACTTTTTTTTCAATCAAAACGAAAAAAAAAAGTGGAATGTGTTAGGGCTATACGGACTCGAACCGTAGACCTTCTCGGTAAAACAGATCAAACTAATTATTATCGAAATGATGCGAACGGTTTCAAAGACCCAACATGCATTTTCTTGCATTGGGCTCTTTCATCAACTGATTAATATAAAGATCAGTTAGTCCACCATATTTTTTCTTTTTTACAGGAAGATAATAAGATGGCTCCATGTGTTCTGTGATTCATGATTTGTATTCTGATCTAGGAACAATACCAAAGTGTTTCAAAGAGGGGTTACCTTGACTTAGGTCTGCCTCTGGCCTAGATTAACCTAAGTTAAATGGAATCTCTATCGCTCCGCTACAAGAGTCAAATATGAGACTTCATACACCTTAAAGTTCATAGGATAAAAAGAGGTTCTTTTGAGTCCCTTATACTCATTATGCCTAGCATTGAATGGGCTGGTATTTACCTTATCAATTAGCAAATCAATGGCAGGTTCTATTTCATTTGGCACCTGAATTCGCACTCGAATCGGACCAAATCAAATATTTGTCAGGCTATTGTTCTCTTGTTCCTTCGAATCTATGGAGTAAGACATCGATTTCTCAATAAGATCAATTATGTTCATTGCATAATGGGCCCCTTTGAAAAGCATTGGCGCACGTGTAAACGAGGTGCTCTACCTAACTGAGCTATAGCCCTTGTCATAGACATCTTAACATATAGAGAATTTCTTGTCAAGATCGGATCCCACATGAGAGTTCTTTAATCCGCTTACTGTTAATGGATTGGTATTGCGTAGAAAAAATATTCCACCTATAATCCCCGAGGCGATGGGTCCTTTTTTGTGATGATGAATAACCTACTTAACTCAGTGGTTAGAGTATTGCTTTCATACGGCGGAAGTCATTGGTTCAAATCCAATAGTAGGTAGAACTTATTAGATACCATCAACTCTGGTATCTAATAAGTTTTTCTAGCCATCTTCTTTTTTTTGTTGTATCATCTAGAATTGATTGTATTCAATTGGCAGAATCAAAATATGGTATATAATAAAGAACCTCTAAAGAACTTCTTTTTCTTATTTTTATGTGTGTTTTTTTTACTAGTAGGAAATAACATTAACAGCCTCTACTCGTGTCCGAGCTCGTCTGAGAGCTAGATTCGCCTCAATTGCTTGTCTCTTTCCCTGAGCTCCACTCAAGTTAGCTTCAGCTATTTCAAGAGCTTGTTGAGCCTCTTGCGGATCAATGTCAGTACTCATCTCCGCATCATTACCTAAAATGGTGATCTCATTATTACTTATTCTAGCGAAACCACCCATCAAGGCTACCGTTAACCATTGGTCGTTGAGACGTATTCTCAAAAGACCTATATCTACCGCTGTGGCAATAGGGGCGTGGTTTGGTAATACGCCAATTTGTCCACTATTAGTAGATAAAATGATTTCTTTCACTTCTGAATCCAAAATAATTCGATTAGGGGTCAGTACACAAAGATTTAAGGTCATTTCTTCAATTTGCTCTCCCCTTCTAAGTTCATAGCTTTCGCGGTAGCTTCGTCGATGTTACCTACCAAATAAAAGGCCTGCTCGGGAAGACTGTCTAATTCCCCAGAAAGGATCAATCGAAACCCCCTAATTGTTTCGGCGAGACCAACATATTTCCCTGGAGAACCAGTAAAGACTTCTGCCACAAAGAAGGGTTGTGATAAGAAGCGTTCAATTTTTCGTGCTCTTGCTACAGTTAAACGATCTTCTTCGGATAATTCGTCCAACCCCAGGATAGCTATAATGTCCTGAAGTTCTTT